TGATTCGGAAGACTCACGGAAAAAAATCCGAGAGGTGGCATTCAGACCTTTCTCAAGAAGAAAGATAGCACTCCTAGACTACGTCTATGAGAGTGTTTACAGCAAGTCCATTGCAGCTGCTTACAAGCCTGTCTGGGTCAACCACTTGGGTGAACAGATCGAAGCAACAATATTCCCTCCATTTGATATCTTACAAGTGGATGGCGATGCTGCTCATTTAGCTCAGCCCATTGTGATGACCAAAAGGCAGCCAGAGGGTCAAAGTCTGATACATCAACAGCTCAACTGGGCAAACAGTGCTCTGAGAGCTATAGACGCAAAGCTGGGTCCGGACCTATGTGATAATGTCTCTCAGCTGAAGGATAGCATCCACGCCATCGGAATAAATAGACCAATTGAGATCGATAGTAATCTCGACGAGCCTGCCTATCACGTAAAGCGGAATGAAACTTCAAACTCCTGATCGACGCAACGACTGGTTACGAAGCTCTATCTTGAATGGATGGTGACGGAACGGAATGAAATCTAAAGTGTACAATCGGATAAAGATGGCTCCCGAAGATGAAGAACTCACCGCATTCAGAACACCGAATGGCGTATATTGCTACAAAGTAATGCCATTCGGGTTGAAGAACGCTGGAGCCACCTACCTTACTAGATAGGGGGGCAATGACGGTCATATTCAGCGACCTCTTGCATGAAATCGTCGAGTGTTACGTTGATTCTTTTTTGGTAAAATGAATAAAAAAAGTCGATCATCTCTCCGACCTTGCAAAGGTGTTCGAACGCCTGAGAAAGCATCAGCTAAAAATTGACCCTCTAAAGTGCGCCTTTAGAGTTACCCCGGGCAAATTCTTGGGCTTTGCGGGACGACATCGGCGAAATCGACCCCACCAAAATGCAAGCCATCCTCGAAATGCCTCCCCTTAATGCACTGGTAGTTGAACCCTTCGGGAACTAAAAAGCCTACGATGTAAATTGGCCTATCTCAGAAGGTGAATATCCAACCTATCGGGTAGATGCCAACCTTTCAGCCGACTCATGAAGAAAGGGACACCGTTCGTCTGGGACGAAGCTTGCCAAAAGGCCCTAGAAAAAAGGCTGACTTGCAAAAGCCGCCGGTGCTCATGAGTCCCACAAAGGGAAAACCTTTGATGCTCTACATCACTGCCTTGGAAAGATCGCTGGGAGCTCTACTTGCTCAGCATAACGAACAAGGGTCTGAAAGAGAAATGCGCTTTGTATTACCTCAGCCTTCTTATTCGTACAATCGAAGGCTAGCTTGAAGGCAAACGAGAAAACTTAACAATGATTACTAACAAGAGGGAGCCGAACGCAACTACTCTCCAATCGATAAAACATGCTTGGCACTCATATTTGTTGTTCAGAAGCTCATACATTACCTCCTAGCGCACCCAATACAACTGATCTCCAAACCAGACTAATCGAATAGCTATAGCGCCATCCGTTGTCCACCTCCTGCGTCCGATATATGAGCTTAAAAGCGAGTACCCCTTGTTGGTATACGCTCGATTCCGAATAGATATAGTAGTTGGCTCAGAGGATTCAATCGGTTACTACCCCAATGTCAATGTCATATGCAGCTCTGCTGCTCCTGCATCCCTTATGAATATAAAGACTCTTCCATCGCGTGCAAGGGCCCGGCTCAAAATATCTCGCCGAAAAGCGCTCTCCTTTTTCTTGAGTAGGCTCCGGAAACTAGATTGGTCTAAGAAAACAAGATTGAAGTTCAGCAAATGCAAGGGATAAATATAGTTTTGGGACGTAACTGCCTGAATCCGAAATAACGGCTGGAACAACAAGTAGAATCGTCCTTTGGCCAGGGGAGGGCAAGAGCTGACTGCTTGCAGGAAGCAGCTTTACCCTAGGGTGCCTCGTGCTATGCGTTTAGTGACTCAACTAAGGCTAAGCCTTATTCATTTCGGAAGCTAAGTCCGCTAACATCCACCTCTACAGAAGGATATATAATTCCTACAATGAAAAAGTCCGAAGGAGAGGGACAGAAGTAGGGCCGGGGGCAACTAGTTAGGACGACCCATGCTCCCCCACTTTTGGAAGGGCTGCGAGTTCTGTCTTCCCCAGCTCCGAGGGAGAAGCCACTCAGCCATAAGGAGCAGTAGTGTTGTCCATGTGCGAATAGAATCTTCCTTGCCAAAGTACACTTTCTGGGAATCACTTAACCAAATGAAACAAAAGTGCTACTTCTGAGCTCCAAAAAGAGAGGAAGCGAAGCTTAAAGGATGGATTTCTTCATCTCAGACACGAACTGAATTATCTTAGGTAGGAGCCCTCATAAGATTGGTTGACGATTTCTCTTCTTAGTAAGTGGTCCCTTTCCTTCCCATATGGCTATGAAACTGTATTATATTCAGTATATTTATGAAAGGGGTTTCATTCATTCATCGAAGGGGGGCGGGAGAGAAAGCATTAGGCTGAAAAGCCAGATAGGTACGCCCCCAAGGGAGAGAGAGAGGTCGACCGAGAGGGAGCGGAGGAGCACACAACTACGCTAACGGAAAGAGCGAGCATTCTACTACACTACTCAAACTCCGGTTTGAAAGCTGCGCCTGAGTCGCCCTGAAAAGAAAGATATACCCCCCTTTCCTTAAAACCGAAACTAAGCTTGAATATGCCTCCCCCCTGAAAGAAGAGAGTTATCCTCTACAGTTGTTTCCCTAACGGGTGTATTCCCTCCGTACCTTTTGCTTCCTCCCGTGCGAAAAAGTCCCCCCTACAAAGAGCTCCCCTATGACCTTAGCCCTATTCCTCCCTTCGGCACCTGAACTACACTACCAAGACCAGACCCAACCCCCAGCCGAATCTCTATTCTCAAAGAAAACTACTACGCCGACAGCTGCTCAGCAAGCAATCTCCCCGGTGACGGTGGGAAGAGAGGAAGGCAACCCCGAAAGTCAAAGTGTCTATAGTGCCATTAGTCTCTTTCCAATATCGCAGGGCTTCTTGTGCTTTTCCCTTGTGCGTGTGTAATATGTATCTTTATGTCTCAGATGATCGAGGAGATCGAACGATTACTCCAGGCAGGCTTTATCCGGACCGGACGATCAAATACACAGAATGGATATCTCCCGTGTGGTTTGCGCCTACTTTCCTTAGGTTAAGTGTTACATAGAACATTAGCTCAACTCCAAGCCTTTCCCTCCTTTTTCTTTCCAAGCAATCAATGCGGCTAAGCGAACTAGGTAACCGGGGGGGCCCGCCCGACTTCCCTGGGTCGAGAGGTCAGTCAAACCCTGATCCGGCTGCTCCGGTTGAGCCAATCGAGAGAATGGCCTCAGCTGGCCTAATAACTGGAAAAGAACTTCCTTGCGTTTAATCAGTCGGTTTCGGCCCTGCCGAACCAAAGGCTTTGCCTGGCATTTCCCAGTTCTCTCAAAACAAACAACATAAGAAGGATAGGTTGTTACCCCTTTGCAATAGCGAAGAACTTACTTCGCTTCGTTGAAATGAGCGAATCGAGGGCTCTGGCTCCAGTGTCCATCTGTGAGGAAAGACCACAACAGCCGAGTATGGTGCCGATGCTTGCAGCTGTCCCCTTGTGAACCGGCCATAATCAAGATATTTGCTGGTGTAGAGGGGCTAGGCAGTGCAACCCGAAAGGTGAGCCTGCAACCTGAAAAGTGAGCCTCTCATCATTTCATTTGTTCTCACCCTCGTGCCTAAAGTTCCGTTGCGGGAACAAGGTCACTGGATGAAGGACCGTTTGAAGTGTTGAGGGAGGAGACTCAACAATATATCCTGGCATTGAGCGTGACGGCGTCTGTTCTGAACGGGATTTTAAGCGAATTGGACCTTCGTTTCGCTTTCCCAGAGTGAAGCCTCTCGCTTGAGTTCTTTAGAGGGAACGGTTTAAAGCCGGAACGGAAGCATTCTTGTTGTTCCTTTCTCACGAATCTTTTGTGGCCAGGGGGTAGTTTGTGGGCTAGGAGAAAAAAAAACATAGCGCTTTTGAGCCCTGCCTCAAAGAGGCGGGGCTACTTCCAGACACTAACTAACTAAGTAGTTATTAACTCGGCTCCGGGGTTAAAGAAATGAATTCTTCCCAACCAAGCAAAAGGCTTGTTCTAGGACCAGAGGCAAAGGAGGTAACCGCTGATCCGTGGAAGAAGGCTTACGAATCACAGGCTGAAGAAAGGAGGTTGTTCCCTTTCAGCGTCAATAGAGATCTCGCTATAGACGAGAGGATCAAGTAACCGTACCGAAAGCGTCTTTTGTTTGAGGGATCCGACCTGAAAGGCATTGGTAAGCCTCAAGGAGCAGCCATCTTCGACTCCACTTTGGGGAGCTATGACTCTTCTACCCGCGAGGAACTACAAATACCGGCTCGCACGGGAACAAATCCTATGCCTCGTCAGTCAAGTAGAAATCCCGAAACTCTCCCATACAACCCTTATCTATCTAGCTTCTTTTAGATGAAAGAGTAGTTAAAAACGCTCGGGACAAGAGCAGAATGGAAGAGGAGCAGTTCAAGCCTGTGTGACCCAAGCGGGAATTCATATTCTTCGCCAAGAAAGGGATTGATCCCAGACCTAGGAGCATGAGACTGAAGACGTCTGGTTTTGCGCTATCCTTTCCATCTGATGAGATGCCTGTTCTCCGGTGCAGATGAAGAAAAAAAAAGACGGTGCCTGTTTTGTTTTGAGGAGATTTATTTTGAGACGAATTCATTCCTCTGCGGGAAAGCAGTCCTTCACATGGGAGCTTAGCTTACTCCGCTGTTGCTGGTTTAGTAAGCATTTCCTTCATTTATGAAAAAGGAATTGATAGAGAGGAAGGCAGCTCTTGAGAGATCGATATCAGGGAATGGAATCATCTCTGCTGGGCCACCGTCCTTCTTTCCCGCTCCAGTGCTTTTCTTATCTGTGGGTGCCCACACTAACTTTGGTAGGCTCTGCCCTGTTTTGATAGGCTTCGCCCCGGTTTCAGTTTGGTTAGCGGTCAGTAGTAACTAGATCCCACTCGCAGGAGCCGACGGGGGTGACGCACATAGCGATCAGAACGAACTACCCCTCGTTTATTTTCACCGGTCAGTCTAGGAAAGAGGTACCAGATTGCGAGCTCTACGGCCATTAAGATAAAGACGTATGAAAGGACTATGCCCTCCATGAAGGGCACGACATGGCGGTCAGCAGACACTTAACCTTTGGGCAGAAAAACTCTGCTCAACCACTACGAAAATAGCGTAAAAAGAACATATTCCGATGAGGGAATATAATCTGGCTTGAACCGAGCAAGAGCAAGATACTCGGCTTATAGGTCAGTAAGACGTACCAACTTGCCTACTCACTGTACCATGGGCTCTCATGCTACCATCGACATGCACCCGAAACTGTGCTGCCTTGGCCAATAGTAAGCTTCTACCCTATAGCGAGGGACACATATATATATAGGAGAGCGACGTGCAAGCGATTGATATTAGGCCCTTTTGCTGGTCTAACTAAAATGAGTGGGAATTACGACTAGGACCTATGGCTTTTCAAAGAAAGGGCACTAAAGCTGAAACTGAGGAAAACAAGTCGTCAAGGATTTGATGAAGAACTTGAGACTCCGTTTGTGAAGTTAATGATAAAGTAGCTAAAATCTCTTTTCTGTGAGAAGTTCTTCAAGTGGTTGAATGATCCTCCATCCTGATCAGTTTCAAGGACAGACTAAGTTCTCTCTTGCGTTATCTATAGATAAGAACGAATCGGATCGACTCGACTGATATGGTAGATGGAATGGGTAGCTTGTGTTATGATGTAGACGGAGGTTCTTGTGTTATGATTTAGTTAGGACTTTGTCTCCCTTTCGTTATCTTCCGCTCCCCTGTATAGGTTGGGGAAGGGCCGGGTACCTTGGGGAGCTAAGTCGAAGATCTCGGTGGGGGCGCCCGGAGCTTAGGAAAACACTCTTGTCTCATGCCTCCGCTTCGCCTTTTCTCCTCGCTGAACATTCGGCTGAACACTCGGAGCTTTCGGGTCGAGGGGAATTCTTACGTGCACCTTAACTATAGCTTCGCAGTGACAACAAAGATCGATAGGCTGTGAGAGTGATAGAATCCGCTCGATTGAGCCTCCCTACTCATTGTTTGTTGTTTGTGCTTTTGGGTGGGGGAGAGATGTCCCTTCGCACATCCATATACATAGCCTCCGGTATCTGCTTTAAGTGTAACTTAACGTCCATAACGGAATTTTTCGCTTTTTTTTATTGGACTACTCCTCCTTAGTCACTCAAATACCCGTATTCTGTTCCGACTGTGGTGAGACTCCAACTACCCTCTGTTTCGAAAGTAGGTGTGGGCTAGGCTCTTTAACCCGCTGCTAAGGAAGGGGGTCGGAGTAAGGCGCCACCCACCAGGAATGAGGGCCAGAGAGCAAGAGAGCCCAACCACTCACGACATTCTCAAAGCTCTCCCCGGCACACCATCCACTTGCTGGAGGCCTCAACTCTTGATTGGCGCTCTTCCGGTCAAGACCTTCGTAACTTGAATCCAGCTCATGCAGATACCTAACTGTGGGACTCTCGTATTGACCTCCTGGACTAGTACCGGGCGGGGGAGTAATGCACCTGTAAAGGGATCAATCATCCAATCAGCAGCTGGACTTGAAAATAGATACAAGAATTATTCTGGCTTTTCTCGCGAATAAACTCTTACGTACAAGGTAGCCAGAGTTCCTACCGCATATATTTCTTTCTATTTAGTAGACGACTCAATGGGCGGTGAAAAAGGAGAAGAGGAGTAAGAACTAACTCTTAGTGATAGGATGAGCTAACTGAAGGGCTCCTGACTACTATCTTCTTTTTTGGGCTCAGTTGGTAGAGCATTGGGTTTTTAACCTCATACTCGCAGGTTCAAGTCCTGCTATACCCCGTAAGGATACATAGTAGCTAGAATGACTACGGGACTCAGTGAAACATAACAGTAAGTGTGAGGTGCTTTACAAGCCATTAAATACGTAATAGTCTCATTCATTGGATAGCATAAGACTCGTAATTCTGCTATGGTAAGAGTGCAGTTTGATGCTCACAGGCACCATAGCTATCCACAGGAAATGTCATACGTGCACGAAGAGAATCTTCTCAATCAATTGATTTCATCCGCTTCTAGTACTGCTGAGTAAGTCACTCTCTTCAAGCTGGTGCCTAGTAGCTCATCTGGCCGGAAGGTAAGTGCCGGATGAATTGGTAGCTGTGAGACTGTATATTCCTCCACGGCCAGTAGAAAGAGTTAATAGGCTCCCCTGGATAAACCCGGTCACCTTCCCGTAGTCGATTTGCCCTCCTTGCGCTTTTTGAGTGTAGAGTGACAGATAGCCGAAGTAACTTGCATGAAACAAAGGTGAAGAAATTCACAACCGGTAGTTGACTAGACTATAAAAGGAAAGAGCGACCGAATGCCCCCGCTGCAAAATCAGAGTCTTTAAGCGCATACCAGAAGGGGATTCATAACCTTGGTTGACAAACATGGATTTCACGCAGCTCAAGAAAGCTTTCTTTCAAAGCCTCTCGTCTCGCCGTAGAATGTCACCACCATCGGTATCTTTTGGTTGCTCATAGATGTCGGGAGTCAATGATTGGAAAACTTTCATCATCGAGATTGGGTGTACTTTCTGTATCGAAAAGAATGCATTCAAGCCCAAGAGAAAAGAAAGAAAAGTACAATGTGGGGAAAGAGACAGGGATCGTCTAAGAATAAAGAAGACTCAAAAGTAACGAATCGTAATATAACGTCTCTCGAAAAAAGAGACAAACTGAAGCTTAAGAAGGATATCGAATTTGACTAATTGCTTATCTTTAAGCACCTAGACCAGCTGCCGCTTAGTCACGTCTGCGCTTAGATAGCGATGTGAACCCGCCTTCCTTACCTTAATCAATAGATAGGTTTAGTCAAGCCAGCCGTTGAGATCGTTATTTCGTATAGTGAGTAAAGCGAGATAGAGAAAGAAAAGATCTTGCTTGCCCCAGAAGTCAAAGAAGGAATTTCTTCGATTGACCGCTTCGAAAGAAGAACCCTTCTCTGAATCAGCAATTGATCAAACTTCCAGCTATTCCATTTCTACGGCTCAAAGTTCGAACTAAAGCCAATTCCGATTCAATCTAGCAAGAGTTACAGGCTTACGTAGTACTAAACCAACAATCGAATGGCCCCAGGGGGCAGCCCCTTCCCTGTACAGATATGGGCTTATGTAGTTCATTCAAGTCAAGGGGCAAGGTCAGTCTTTTATTTTTCCTTCTGCCCCGCGCTGCTACCCTTTGCCTGTTCCCTCGGGAAGACCACACCAAAGAAGAAAGGCAAGACAGATAGGGTGGAAAGAGATTATTCAAGTTAAGCCACAGACTTCTCCTCAGCCGTGCATTAATAAGAGAGGCAGTCTAACCCTACTATAACACTTTCTTTCTCGCCTGAAGGCACAGGCAGGCCTATGATCGATCTATGTGAACTACTCGATATCTTGACGGAATCACTACTAAGACTAATTCTATAGGAGATCGGGAATTGTTTCCTTTACTTCTTCTGCCAACCCCTATCTTCAAAGCCCTATCTGACCTTGAAACCTAGCGCACAACGTTTAGTTCTATTCGAAGTGGATCACTGGCTGGAGCGGAGAGAGGAGGATGGAACTTCTTCTTCTGTGCGAAAGAAAAGCAACCTGAAGCTAGCATCCCGTGCCTACGGTTGATAGCCCCTTAAACCGGCCTTAAGTGAGTAACAAGTCGTTCTATTCGAATGTCGTTAAAGCGCCTATTTTCATGCTTATTATTCTCATGTCTTTGACCGATGGGATGGTACAACCGCCTCAAACAAGTGATCAAATGAGAAACTTAGCTTACGCTTACAACCTAGCCTGAGATTCGATCTTTCTCATTCACTGCCGTCACCTTCCCTATTGAAATTTGAATGTCGGGGCCTATTTATTGGAATGGGAAGAATGATCATTGAATGGACTTGTCGTACCTGAAACAAGGGAGAAAAACACTTAATTGGCTCACCGGCTGGATTCCTTATCTAAGTCACCGGCTTTCTTCCTGAACTGACTTATGAGACTAGTAAGGCTTCGCTGTCCTCCCCCTACTGAATCTGGCCTTTGAACATTGATTTGACCTCGAGTCCCTGACCTTGAGCAACTCTTTATCGTGAGATAATCTGTTGACTGGCTCTCTTTCTTTAGGGAGGCCCGGCTTCAAAGACCTTTTAGCTCTTAGCAGCTGTGATTCTCTTGCTTTGTGAGAGTCACTTGTGCTTTTTTTACTGCGATGAAGCCTTCAAGCCTGACTCTGATGGAGCAGAGTTCAGGGGCGGGGCCCGCGCGAGCGTAATTGCTTAAAGGCCTTTAGTTGTTAGCTGGCTTAGCGGCTTGTTAGTGGGCTTGTGCCTTCCGGCGGAGTTACGTGAGCGGCCTCTGAGTTCTAGCTATCAAAACTTATGAGTTCTCAAAAGACCTTTGAATGAGTGAGTTCTTAGTTCTCTTGACCTACTCAAGACCATACAGTGAAGTGCGTTAGTTTTCTCCTTACCAAAATGGAGTTAGAGTCTAGCCGTATTTATACGAGTGAGTGTAGTGGGCGCATTCTCTTTCTTCTCTTTCCTTTAGAGATTTAGAGTCTAGTTTTGCACCTTCTATTAATATTTATTTATAGTGCTTTGTTCTCTCGGCCTAAGTCGCTTCGACTTCGGCACTTTCCCTTTCTCGGATTTCCTAAGATCTCTCTTTTTAGCGCTAGCGGTCTAAATGCATATGCGTAGGAAGTGTTACCGGTCTGGACAAGCTGCTGTTCAAGCCCTCTCCCCGTGCTAGCGCACTTATACAAATACTCTTTTTATAACTAGATAGCTTAGTCCGTTTGCAGCTTGTGGCGCTTCTAGTTATAAAAAGAGGGCTTAAAAACCACTTTCTTATGCATACTCTCTTTGATGCTCTTTATACAATGGGGGGCTTTGCCTCCTCCTGCCGGGTTACCTTACCTGGGGATAGAGTCCCCCATTTGACGAAGTAAATCGACGTATAGGCCATTTTTGCAAGCTTCTATGGCACGGAAAATGACCCCCTTCTCATTCATAATTCGTATTCCCCCTCTCGATCCTCAACTCGCCTTTCTCTTTACATACATTCACTTCCTCCTATAGGCGCAGGTAGTTCGTTCTTCCCTGGTGTGGTAGTTCGATAAGCTGAGCTTGAACCATTTCGTCTCATATGCTGTCTACTCTTATCTTAGTGCGCTAAGCTTTTTCTCGCAGCGGTGACCAACAAAGCATTATTGAAAGAAGAAAACAATCGTCAGGTAGAGTAGCTCTATAGTTAGTAGACTTCCCCTCAGCCTCTCCACTCATACAGAGAGAAGGGAAAGAGACTGATGCTACTACCAATACCAGGTACCGGGTGACTCATATCGAGTGAAAAAATCCACCATAGTGCCAGCTAGTAGAAGTTACTGTTGCAATTGTTTGATCAGCTGTTCCTGTTGCAGTTGTTGCCTGCCGATCTACTTTACATGGTATTATTCTATCTCGACGAAGCCTATTTGTTTCGAGACCCCAGCTGCTTGCGCTTACCCCGATCATACCGGGATTTATTTGTTTTAACTAAAGCAGAGGAACCGAGCCGCAGCTGAGCCCTTTTCTTTCAGGAAGAACTAAATGCCCTCTTATAAGGATGTGGCTTAATGCCCTTTAGGATGTAAACCTTTCCAGTCACTCCATTCACGAGAATAGTATGTAGGAGAAACAAACCACTGCTTGTGACGCGCACCCTCCCATAGCCCATAGCTTTTTCAGGGAATAAAAGCTATGATTAAGGCTAAGAAAGCTAAACGGGGAAGAAGTACAACAGGTTACTTGCTTGTTGAGAGGCTAGGTGTCGGACTAGACGACAGTTGGTCGGGCTCATACAAGTATAAGGCTCAAACACCAACTTCATCGGAAGAAATGGCGTTCGTTGTTCGTCACATGAAACTATGCACTTAGGGATCTGCCTCACAAATATGCTCTTCGAGCTTTGAAACCGTCTTCTTTGTGGCCTCGGCTGTTGGCTAGCTATCCATGGCTTGTTGAGCGCCCCTTCCTTCCTCACTGGAAAAAACCAGTAGTTGCCGATCGACGACCAGTTATCAATCAATCTGATGAAGGTTTACCTCCTGGAAATTCATATAATCATTCCCTGGAAAAATCAACAAGTAGAACCCTCCTCTGGTTACAAAGTATCAACCTAGGACAACCTCTGGCTCTGGGTAGTAAGTCGGGATAGGAGAGGAGCACTCATTCATCTTGGGGTGGGCTGGCTTACTACTCCCCTATATTAGCTCTCCGCAGTTATTATTATAACTCCGCTCTGTCGACCGAACGTTGCTTGCCTCACTCTCAGTCCACTAGTGCGCGGTTCGTTCATCAATAGTCAATCTCACTAGATGATTTATGCCCATGCCCATACCACCGGGTTTTGTTGAAACTCATGCGTCACCCCAAGTGAAAACGAATACCCTTTGTATGTATGGAGTTATTATATTTCCGTAATGGGCTGCTAAGCCTGAAAGACAGCAAGAGGTGAAGCAGGTGGAAGGGGCTATCGATCGGCGTCAGAGGATTGTAACGACCCTACCCTCTAAACAGAGGCTTGTTTGTGGCCTTAAGAATGGATGCAAAAAATACACTGGGTTGATAAATGGCTTTCTTCGATCGATCACCTCTCACTCAAGCTCGAAGTGAAGATGTTATCGTATTAAAAAAAAGAAAACTAGTACTCAAGTCCGTCCGTATGAAACAACCTATTACGATCTTCTAGCAGCTTATGCTTACTATTCTTCCCTCTAAAATGGATGCCGGGTGTATCGTATCTTGTTCAAGAAAAAGCTCTTTCTTTTGGTGAATATCCGGTGAATGAAATAACCGTTGTAAAAGTAACAGCTACAGATGAATGCCCAGAATCAGCTGTGAGGGAATGCTCTCTTGTTCACGAATGCCCTGCTAACAGCTCTTTGTCCGATTCTATTCCTATATCCTGCTCGATAAGGGTCAGAACTCGATCCGGGAATTTCATTAGACCTCGAATGCGCTCTGACTCTTGGAGGAAGATCTGCTTGAGAGCATCGAATCGTTGCTGCTTTTGCTATTGGTCTACAAATCGCTGCAACCAATGTCCCGAAAGTAGCCTCCGTCCTTTAGTAGAATGATGGGCTCTTAGGAATAGAAGTGGGCATGAATGGAGCTTAGCTTCTAGGACTGTGTTGACTGAAGCTCTCTTTGTCCATCTAATCTTGATTTGCTGTAAACAGACGATAGTGTCAATTGGCTTATTCGATGCTCACTGCCTTTTTGAGTTAACCCGATCGAGATCAGATGATGCAAGGATCGGATTTGATAAACTTTCTGGCAATTCGCCTCTTTCTTTCTTTTCTTCTCTATTAGCTTCTTTCTTCCAACGTCCAACGGAGGTCACTTCGCTCGCCTAAGAAGGAAGGAGCTGTGGTACTTTTTGGATCAATTGCTGAGGAGCAGACGATCTTGGCTTAGAGAGATGCGCCTTTTAGCTTGTTATCGCTTTTTAGGTTCTTGCTCTGGTTTCAGTTCCATATGGGGATGAATCCAATCCTAGGATAGGGCGTTAACCTTTCTGGGAAGCCGGTCCCTTTACATAGCCATAATAGGAAGTTTTTTCGAAGTAGCTGCAATTGAATCGGCTGGTCTAGAATCAGCTGCTAGAGAATAGGCCGCTAGGGGTACAGATTTGCTAACTGTTAAATTAACCAGTGTTCTGTTTGCAATTGAATGCGTATCAGCTGTGATTGAATCAGTAAGCGCTGCAGATCTGATCTATAAAGAATTACCCTCATTCGATCTCAGATGGGATGAATACAAAGGAAGTCAGTAGAATTTTGACTATGCATACCCTTCCTCATTAACTATGTAATGTCACTTCCTTTAGTTTAGCAGCTCCGGTATCGGTATCGGTAGCATTCACAGCTGATTCTTGAACTAACAACCATAAAGCAGAGACAGAGAGAGGAATTAGTACCACAGACGGGCAGAGAGAGGCTACTTTCTAACAACAACCATGTTAGCAAGCGCTTTCGCTTCGCACCTTGATTTTTTTCTTTCAAACCAGATTCTCAATCTTCTTTTCCGAATCGAAATCAAACTAGTATCCACCTTCTTCCTTTGCCGGTATCCTACGATCTCTTGACTAAGTCATTTCACACTAAGCACTGAGAACATGGGCCCGTACCGTGCTACTGCCTTGACCTAGGATTCCCTTTCCTCACATAGCTTCTGCCCTAAGTGTCAAGAACAGGCCGCTCTTATCGATCATCTTTGTTATGTCGATTCCCGATTGTCTCCCTCCCTACTAAATCCCGCCTACAAAGCGAACCAAACCTCTGCTTTTTAAGCCGCTCTCTGAAAGCCTGCGCTAGAAGTGCTGCAAGCCATTCCATTTAGCGACGCTCCGTGAAAGAACCGTGGATTTCAATCAATGGGAGGAGCATCATAGGCACAAAACAGAGCAAAGAAAGGGGCGCAAAATACCTTTTTTTTTAGTGGAAAGAAAAGCCGGCCCCAAAAGCAAAAGAAGAGAGCTCAATATTGTTAATAGTCTTTATCCTCTGATTCGGCTTTAGCACTACTGAGTTATTATTAGTTCTTTGCACCCTAGAACCATGACGTTTTGAGGGCCTCCATCAACCTCTGATGTTACCGAATAGCGACATGAACAGTCCCCTCCCTTTCGAGAGGGAAGTAGGGTGCCTTATCTTCTTTCTACCCGACCACGGTCTTACCTCACGTTGCTCCTGCTTGCTTTCCCAGCGGATATTGATTGAAGCTTAATGTTACAAAACTACTACAAGTCCTTGCCAACCACTCTTGATTGAAGAAAGAACCCCTGGGACATCGTCTTGCTCAAATTCATGGGTCCGGTAAACAAGGGGCGTATTGCTCTCATTGGTCCGGTACTTGATGTAGTTCCAATTGGTGCTTTGATACATACGCGACCTCACCTAGCCTCGTCTCTCTGGCCTATCCTAACCTCACTGACTCAGAAGCAGTAGTTCCACGCCGGTAGTGCGTAGCTACAAGGTAAGACAAAATCAACAATTGAGAACAGGAACCGCGCCATATAGAAGATACCCTTTTTCTTAACTACTATAGGCAGGCTCTTTGAGACCGGGGAACGAACAAGAAAGCATACTATTAGCTCCGTTAGCTCAGGCCCCTCACCCAGCAAGAAAACGTATGCGTGTGAAGCAAGAAAACGCCCTATATATAAGCAAGAAAACGCCCTATATATAAGCAAGAAAACGCCCTATATATATAAAGGGCTAACGCACCTTACGTTTATTGAATGGGGCTTTCGCGCGTTAGCGCTCTACCGTTGCTTGTTGGCTAACGCACCTTACGTTTATTGAATTGGGGCTTTCGCGCTAGGCAGCAAGAAAACGCCCTATATATATAAAGGCGTTAGCACCTTACGTTTATTGAATTGGGGCTTTCGCGCGTTAGCGCTCATCCGTTGCTTGTTGGTAGTACGCTTATTAGGAGACAGAGCATAGAGCATTGCGGACTTGCTAGCTAATGAGTAGCTAACAAGAGTCAGATAAAGCATGGAAAGAAGAGGTGTACAGCTCTGCTACGGGAATGAATGATTCAGATATAGGCTATAGGCACTTGAAGGGGAAGTAGACTCGGGACAGAGATGAGGGTGGTGGTTATGAAGCCTACCCACTAGTGAGCATTAGAGAGAAGAAAGAGAAGGAAGTCTGTCTAAGTCCTACCCTTACTATCGTATCTGTCAAGAAGCACATCTTACAAAGGACTTAATGCTTTAGGAGATTAGGTTACCGATGCTCTCCTAGGGCTAAAGTGGGATTTGAGACCCCGGTGTAGGAACGAAGAAAAGGGGAGCCCCTTAATTAAAGAAAGCACTTCAAAGAAAGACAGGCAGTTACGCTCCTCCCTCTAGACAGGAGGGTGGTCATAGACAGGTTCCTTATCTTTATTTATCAATAGTGCCTGGTAACAAGTTCTTATATTAAGATTTTGATACAACCAAAAGGACATATAAAAGAAAGGGGAATAGCTTAACCTCGGGAAAGTCTAGTTATCCCACCTTTGGATTGATCTCTCAGGACGGATCCAAGAGTAGTGCTCTAACCATACAGGAGGAGGAAAAAAGATGGCTAAGCAAATCCTATCTTGAAGCAATTGGTTCACCCGAGAGTCACTCATTTCCATTTCCCTTTGAGTTAACTGCATTCGAAAGGCTCTCCGGATCGGATTGAAATAGAGTCGGGTTGAAATGGAGCTGTAAACGACGAGGAAGTAGTTAAATTATGTAAGCTATTCCAGCTGCTGCTTTATCATAAAACAGGTCCGCCAGTTTACTGGTTAAGCGGGAAAGTTTTCTGGTCGGGCGAAGCGCCCCCGGAGGTAGTCATGTGAGTTTTGCTTTTCTTTCATACACGAAGAAAGTTGGTCCAACAACCATGTATGTCAAATAGGAATGGACTACTCGACCTTTGATCCATCAGTTAGTACACGAGGAGAGCGCAAAGGTTACATACAGTAAGTGCAGTGAGTTGGTCTTACAACCCCTATGACTAGAACACAGATAGAAGATGAGAGTATTGAATGTTGATATGTATTGAATGCATCCTTGATTGACTCTCTCTATACTCCTTAAGGGGATGAGAGAGACAGAGAAGGTTACTTTCAACTACATGTATTGAGTGCATCCCTTTTTAACCCGCGGAAGAAAAAGAAGAATGAGTCCCGTTTTGAGATTGAATCTTGAGTCCCGCGGAAGCTATAACTAGACCAAACTTCTTCTCATACTCTCCATGCCAGCAACAATCCTACTTGACATCTCTTGAGACGAAAGCTGAATTGAATCGTAAATAGAGAACTATCCCCTTCCTTAATGAATGTGGTAGCGCTAGAATGGCTGAGCTGAACGACTGGCACCACACTCCTATTCTAGTGATTCCTGCTTAGCCTAGATAGAAGAACCTTTCGAACTTTCAAAAACCAGACGATGAGTTGTGGGTCCTGTTTTGATCTGTCTTATTTTGGTACTCTCTCAGATCTCCAGTGGTACTAATCGGTCTGCTCCAGCTTCTCTGATGAAGCGAAAAATCTATTTATTAAGTTGGTCGAAATGGCACTTCTCTTTCTTGCCTTTGACCCTTCTCACATCACCAGGGTTGGAATGAGATAGATCAGAACTGAGAGATATGGATCCGGGAAGCGGTACACTTAAAAATGAAATTATGTAGATCTCGTCCAGCCTTTTCGTTCAAGATTTCGAAATAGATTACCTGGACATACGCCTCAGTTGCTTTCATTCCAGGGGTGCCCAGTGAACCGGTCGAAGACGACTATCTTTTTGTTTGTATAGTCCACCGGTAATGGAACTTAGTCACTCTCGCATCAGAGTAATAGGGAATGGCCATGAAAAGAAGTTGAGGCAAGGCTGCATGATATGCTCTGCGATGGGTTGATGGTTCTTTATTTTTGGTTGTGATTGGGACTACCTTTTGTTCGGAGAAGGAGACGGATAGAGCGTTGGCTTTATTACGCCCGGTCATCCATCGGCTTACCTGCTTGTTGTTGTCCTCCTGCCTCGGTCTGGGAGAAGCTAGAACGCCTGGGTGACTAAGCACTTCTTGTGGCATAAAATTCCACCATAGGTCAAATCCTATAATTAGGCAGAGTAGCTGCACAAATCTCATATCACGCAAAAGCGAATAGACTACTGCATCGCGAAGACTGAAATCTTTGATTCGACTATCGCTGGTCAGTATATCAGCCAACCCCTTTCTTTTTTCGTGTAAGCAAGATACCTTGAATATAGATGGCGGGACTTTCCAGCTTAAGGCTTTCAAACTGTAAGAGGGGCCTTTGATTAGATAAGGCTTTAAAAGCAGTCGTTTTCCAGGCTTTAGTTAGAGGCGGAGAGGTGTTACTCTATCAAGCTGGGGCCCGGGCAGCGAAAGTGCTTCAATCTCACTGATTTCCTTACCCTTTCCTCCGAGAGAAGGGCACTTGCAGGTCCTTCCCAGTAGTGTTTGATAAAGCAATCAACAGAATGACACAAGCGAAGGAGGAGTCCACGGGAAGGAGTGATTGAACCGAGCGTGCGACTACAATGTGATAGTTGATATTGACACTTGCTTTAGCTTCAGCTCGAACCACCCACCGGAAGCATCCCTTTCATAGTTCGGGATGCAAATCCATGCTCCTACTTAAAGAATCGGGTACTTCGCTTTAAGATAAGATTTTAGCAATCCCTTCCAGGCCTACTCTTCTGACCCCTAAGATCGTTTAAACTCAGGATTGAACTATAGAGGCCGTATGGACATAGACAGAGTCAGAGTCCTCAAGAAGTATTGCAAGTCTTTCAAAGGAGGTGCTAGCATTTCTCTTCTCTAAGTCCAACTCAAAGGAGCAAGCACCTTAGACTAATGCGGATCCGACCCTTTGAGACAGGCGATGACCCTTACCAGTTGAACAAAAAGACAGGGGCTACATATCGATATACATATTCCAGCCCGATGAGCTAAACAGAATCTCTATTTCAAGAAGCGATTCAACGAAGCCGATTGACCACTTTCTTTCCCGAGGACCCATTGATAAAGGCACTCGATTCCTATTTTAGAAAGTCTCATTTCGCTTAAAAGAAAGCATTTTTCTCGACGAGCTATAGTACCGTGCAAGAGTTCAGAAGGATTATGCCTATCTCATTGAGATTTCGGATACAACAAATGAACGAGTAGACACAAGACGATTATTATACGCTATTAGAAGTTTAGACTTGAGTTCATCTAGCCATGGATTCGATCCAGCCGCTGGTGACCCTACGGCTACCTTATTTTGCCACCCTATCTCTTAAAGCTTCTATGCGACCCATGTAGCTATTTATTGGTGCCTTTGCTTCCTTTTACTATTGCTGCCATCCCTGCTATTGCTTATGGGACTGAATCAATAGAAAAAACAACTAGGTCAAGTGCTTATACCCCTTCCGCTGGGGTAACCACCACTATCGCTGAGATGTTTGATAATAAAAAATGAAGTGAAAGCTGTTGCTTGTTTCATTTACCACTACTACTGATAGCACAAAGTTCCCTACTATCAGCTAAGGGCCGAAGCAGCTGCTGGAATACGGGATACTCCTTTGCCATCGATCGACCCAGAGATCAGGAGGGGGCGATTGTGAGTCGTGACGTTAGCATGGTAGTCGGACTCATCAAATGTGACGACTGCTAGGCACGGGTGATAGGGAGCGCCGTACACCCTTGTTACTTCTGTCTGCATTTATTTGTTCGTCCATGTATGGATCGGGGGCTGTCCGGTCATCGTAAGTTCTCCGGCTATTTCCATTTCGTGGACGAGGGCACCTTATGGCGTTTATCCTCTGTGGCTCTGTATGAAACTCTTGATAGAATTGGTTGGCCATACCATTCGAGAGCTTCGCCTTCTAGGGAGAGGGTTCCAAACCTCATCAACAGTCCCGGGCTTGCTGCAGTATCACCACGTCGAGCGACAAACTGAATGAGGTGACTTCAGGGGTTCCCATCTTGGCGTCCTCAGTATTTCAGAAACTGAGGGGTCATATAGCCATAAGTGAATGACCTCCTTTCTGCCCACGCTTGATAGGGGTGCTGAGGTTTCACTTTTGAGCTCTATTTTGTTGCCTTCATGAGGCAGGGGCGTTAGGTCGCATTGCTCTTCTCGTAGGGTCAGGATTTAACCTTTCTGCATCAGTTATTACTATTTGGTCTGACCTTGATTCTTCAGAGACCCGGTCTTCCCTTTGGTCGAAGTTGACGTTGAAGGAGATAGCATAACTTGGGAGGCTTATGTCCTCGTCTAGAGTTGCAGCTGGAGAGACCGGTTCGGATCTGAAGACCGAACTTCCTGGTTCTTCATGGTTGATGTTTTCCGGCTCAGGTCTTTGCACTTGGAGACCAGTGAGCCTTTCTTCCACCATGCGCATTATGTCGTCAACCGACATGTTTTGGTAAGGGTATGGGTCCACCCTTACTCTTTTACGCATTACATTTGCTGCGATCGGGACGTATTCCAGATAGTCCCGATTCCCGTGCCAAACAGCTGGAATGTACTCCGGGGAGCTTCGTAGTTCAGATGGTGGCGTTGCTGGAACGTATTCCGGTGATCCTTGGTGCTCTAGAGGTGTAGTCGGGATGTATTCCGCGGATTCCTGCCCATCCTTATTTTCATTGTCGGTGGACAGGTACCGGTAGTAGTCCGGTGGTGTTCAGAGTGGGGAGTCCATCTCTTGAATCGTTGGTTCGTATGTCGGAGAAAGAACCCTTTGTTTGTGTCGCCCCAAGATGTAGCTCCTCATATCCAGCTGACTTGAATACTATGGGAGCTTGTCCCTCTTAACCTTCTGATACCACCCAAGGTCCTGTCACTTCCTCTTCGGATTTATGTTCCTCTGGTATTGTCGTAATGGTTAGGCAGGGCGCCCAGAAGAGTGCTTCTTCCTCCGGAAGGTCTTTACTTCGGCCTTGCTCTTCTGAAGAGTCTTGGCTTTGGTCGGACTTCCATTTTTGTGGCATGAACTCTTCGAGCACCACCGGGAATCGTGGTGGTTGCTCTAGTAGTTCGTCTGGCACCAACTTTTCGCCCTATCTCTTAAAGTTTTTATTCTTCTTAGAAGTTTCTTACTTCTTTCTCCGAGGGTTAGAAGCAGCCTGAGATATAATAGAGCATTTTCTCTCCTTTTTTTGCATCTTTGTTTTCGAAAAGGATCCATTCTCCATCTGAGGAGCCATCTCTTTATTATCTAAAGCGTCATCATTGGATTCAAGTAGAGAAGCTGTCAAAGCTATTTCAGAAAGTTCACCAATTTCCCCTTCGAGTTCCCCTAACTCTGATAGTGAGGGAGCGATAGAGGGTTCACCTGCTTCCTTTTCTGATTCTTCTCATTTTGACAGAGAGATAGTCATGGAAGCTCGACTTCCCATCGGTGCCTTTCCCAGAAGGCTTTAGGGTTTAGAGAGCAAACCCTTTCTTCAAACTCGAAGTGCCTCGATCTTTTGTTGGAGGCTTGGTTCTCCCAGCTGCTTCTCTATGCGTCGTTGGGCTTGAAGTTCTCCGAGAACCTTTCCAATTCTTTGACAATCCCTGGTAATCAGCTTATGTTCTGACCACCTTTCTGATTTGGAGGGGGCTCTGTTCTGAAGGACACCTTCTCCTTTCCCATAGTGATAGTAATTGCCTCTGAAGTCCGAAGGGTATACAACGGTGAGGAAAGGCTGTCCTAAGATGACGTCGACACTTAGGTGCCGAACAATGTAGAAGTCCTGAGAAAGACATCTTCGCTGCTTACAAACATGGACTCCTCGAACCATGAGTGAGATATCAAGGGCCCTTCCGTCGACTCCTCTGATTATCGTCTTTGACTTCCTCCATAGTCGTACTGGGACTAAGTGAAGTCTTATGCAGTTGAGATCTGCCCCAGTATCTATAAGGGCTCGGACTCTTTTCGGGCTTCCGCCAGGCATCCGGATGTGAAGAGAGACTGTCCATGGGTTGGTGTCGCTGAACTGATAGATGTAGGGTGGTCGTAGATCAGGTCATTCTCCGCTTCTTTTCCCTGAGATGATGGAGCTCAAAGTGGTCTATACTCCTGAGAGTTTTGCAATCCTCCTTGGCTCTCTTTAGCTGATGTCGCAGGTCGCTGATTGGTTGGGGAAGTCTCTCTTCCGGGGGAGTGTAGTCATAGGAAGAGTCATCTGAATCTGGTGATGAAAACTCTGGATCTCTTGACGGTTCTTCAGGGTTTGAGAGAACCGGATATGGGTGATATCTTGAGATGACTGCAACCCGTGGAACTGTTTTGCCATTTATATTCCAGGGTCAATCTCGGAAGCCGCTCTGATATGCCAGATGTTCTTCATAGGATAGGGAAGAATCCTCCTCCTTTGGATCTTTATTCCTACCCTTGCCCTTTCTGTGTAGAGCGATAGGTGGTAGTACGTCCACTCTCGAAGTTGTATACAAAGCTTTCATCATTTGGCTATTGCAATTCTTTTCCTGATAGCCGGTATATAGAATGGTTGGCAAGCGTCTCAATGCCAGGAAGCGAAAAAGTCTTCCATTTCCGGCACAAATGCATAGTTAAGTTATTCCAGACATACAAACAAATAGAAGACGGGGCGGCAGCGCTAGAACAAATAGCGCTAGCGAAGGCGAAGTGAAATGGCTTGCGAAGCCAGTAGTGGCAATCTTCGGTTTCCGGTCCTCTCTTTCCTGCCTGAAAGCGGCTCACTGCTATTGGGTTGGGTGAAATGGGACCTCCAACGCTGCGCTGAGCGACTTCCTCGGTTCGCTCCCCGTCAGACTTCTCCTTAACCTTGAACTAAACGCCCCGCATGAACGGCCAGATGAGATGGTTACGCGGACGGATTGGCCTCCATATCCAATCTTAGCCGGGGGTGAGGCAGCGCACATGAACTCATCGAATGGCACATCAATCATATATCTGCATTCATTGTTTCACGTCAGCTGCCATTTCATCAAACGCAATGCGGACCGGAGGACGCCCACCGTTTTTTCCTAACTAATGGGAGGCGATCAGAGCACGTAGCTCGCCAAATCTTATGAAAGCCCCCACTTGGTTATTGATATGGATGAGACTGATCTCCCTAACGCGCTACACCACCACTACACTATAGATAGGTATATCGGCAGCGGGAACACTGGTAGAACGTTCCCATCAGGCAACAACGGGAGGGAGAAAGAGAGCACTTTTGCTTCCAAACAGGTCATCCCGGAAGTTTACTATGTAAAGCCCGTTTGTCTGCCCCATAAGGAGCTGTAATCTCTTATGTTGGAGCGAATGATAGAACTGACATCTCCGCTCCCCTGCCATTCCAGCCAGATGAAACAATGCGGGTAATATGATGTAAAATGACAGCAACCACTCATATCTGGCCCTGTGTAAGTAAAGCCCTCCGGTAGGTAGTTATTCTTCCTAAGCTACAAGCGTGAGACCGCCAGGAACTCAACTCAATTGCTCAGTCCCCAGGAATGACCAAGAATTCCCAAGCGTTAGCGAAGAAAGAAGCCTACTTGAAGAAGGCTGCCAAGAGGAGCAAGCCTACATGGAGCAAGTTGACTCACTTTATGTTATGTCAAGAGTTCGCTATTACGGCCCAGTTCTTCCACGAGCTAAGGCCCGTCAAATTGAGGATCCTCATTAACGCAATACCATGGATGCTATTGCACCCGGCTACCGCAGCAGCTTTCTTGAATAGTCCTACTCCATGGATACAGCTCCAGCGGTAGTGGCTTTAGCACAGAAGATCCGTTAGAAGCTGGCCCGTGCTTAAGAGTTAGCGATAAGAGCGAGCGGAGGTGAGGTCCTTTCTGTACTCGAATGCAGTTACGTAGGAGATCCCTTCTTGCTTGTGGCTTAAAAATGATTACCTGTTGCTAACAAGCAAGGGATGAGCAACAAGCAACGGATGAATTGAATAGTAGCGCGCTAGCGCGAAAGCCCCAATTCAATAAACGTAAGGTGCGTTAGCCAACAAGCAACTCCTGAGCGCGCTAGCGCGCTCATCCGTTGCTTGTTAGGAAGAAAACAAGAGAAAGAGCAGACACGCCTTCAAGGCAACCCCGTTCACTCCGACAAGAAAGGTGTCAAGTCTGAAAGCCAAGGCCAAGCAAGAGGATGCCTATAGAATGAAAAAAGAATGCATGTTGACGGGTGGGACCAAGGGTATTAGGACGTGTCGATAGGATTCTTACGTGTAGTAAGCATCCGATGAAGTCGAATATTAAGGCTTCAAAAAAATGAATGCCTATTACTTATACTTAAGTCTTAATTGTATTTGCCCGCATTCAATCAATTCTTTCTCCCATGCCGCATTAGGTTAGAGAGCTGGTCGATACGAAGCTGCAGCTTTCGCTCATTGGCACTTCGCTCGTAGAGCCAATGCATCAATAAGGGGAATAATCCCACATACGATCTCGCATATCTTCGGCACCCAAACAACCAGTTGAATCCATCTTAGTTGGTTGGTTAGTGTGAGACTCTCTCTATCAATTCGATATACATATGAGACTCGCATCGAGACGTCCTTGCCATAGAATTTTCTATGTCCTAACCCCTTTCACTGGCCTTTATGATAAGCCAGTCCGGAAGGAAGGGGCGCTCAACAAGTCATGGATAGCTACCCGGCCACAAAGAAGTCGGTTTCAGTTCCTCCCGGCTAGGTTGGAAATCCATGATCCTGCCTGCTTTCATGACCCATCGGTTCACTGATAGCTTCCCTTTTCATCGATAGGGTAGAAGTTTGAACTTCTTTACCTATTACCCACGCCACGGTTTGCTTTCGCATACCTATAGAATGGGCAACAAGAGAGGCTTAGAATTTTCTTTGTCTTTCGATCTCGTGATCTATCAAAGGGAAGAAATCTTGTGACAAGGATCTCCCTTTTTTATGAAATTTCCGGTTGAGCTTTCATTCCTTCGAATAGGTAGTCCTTTGGCTTCCCTCTTACCAGATGGTTGTTCGCTACAGCCTTTAAGTCTCATCTATCCTCTCCTGGCGAGGGCGGGACATACTACCACCAATTGATAGATCCGAATTTCAACCAGACACAGCAACAGCCCCATTGAAACTCCCACAGGAACAGGCTCGAAAGGAGAATTACCTTACTACTGGAAAAGATTCTTTTTTTCTGCAATTCAATTATAGGGGCGTACCTTTTATACTCCATGGGGTTCTATAAGCAATGGAAGGCAATGCTAGTCCTACTACTCCAGAGGAACAGCAATAGGAAAGGAGCAGCCTGTCTTATGAGCTTGAAGGATAGGAAAGGGAGTTGGCTACTACTACTACGCAAGATGCGATAAAGATGTCAAAAGCGTCTGTTCGGGTAGCAGAGATGCCTACCTATAGTTGGAAGGCTAGCCTAGCGAACATCCTTTCTCTAAGTTAGTAAGCTGCAATGAGCTAATGCTGCTAGTAGTGGAATTGATCGAACCAAGTTCTCTTAGCCGTTACGTTAGGGTGATCGGAGACTAGGATGCCCTTCGTTTGACCGATCTTATCGATTGCTAAACAGAATTGGATAAAAGGGACGCGAAGGCTACGCTTCGCTATTCATATGGGTGGTGGATGGGATAGAGAAGAGAGCTTCAAGCAGCAACCGCGAACAGCCATAGCAATCCTTTCCTTCTGCCTTGTCCTTCTTGATTGACAGTAGCAGGGTCTTTCTCTGTAGGCCCATTCTTGTGCTTTTCACATCAAGTAGGTCTCGATCTTGGTACCGGTAGTAGCATCAAAGAGCTTTCCCTTCTCCAGCGGATTAATCACATCGTGCAATTGCTCGGGGGAGAAGGCCGGCCGGGTCTTCTCTGGTTAGAAAAGAGAACGGGTAAGCCGCAATACAATGTTCCTTGCTTCCAGCTATCCTCATGAGTAATAAGTGCTGTAATCAGTCTCGATAAGAAGCTCTCTTTTCCTTTAGTAAGTAGTAGAGTGATTCCTTCCCTCTAGATAGATAGCTAGGTAAATGCCTGAGTGAGTCTAGTCCGGGTAGAACTCAAAGAAAGATTAGAATGCCCACTCACTCACAATAGAATAGAATAGAGGCCAAGAGTCAAGGACTGAAAGAGAGCAAGGGAGGAAGGAAGAGATAGACGAAAGAAAGCACGACTCTCAACCACTCCATAGCCAGAAAACCATATCTAGAATAGATAGAAGCGTAGAAGCAAGCCGATGGCCGAGCATACATACTTCCTGCCTTCCATCCAGATCAGAGCACCTCTCCCACGCACCTCCGGTTGAGAGATCAGAGTGAGAACCAAGAGTCAGAGCGGTTGACGCATCAATAGCATGATCTAAGAAGAATGCGCTGGTTCAAGTCCACTCTAAGATAGAAGCCCCTATCAGCATAGCAGCATAGATAGGAAGAAGAGGAGTGTTTATTACCATAGGCAGAGTAGCTAGGAAGTAGAGATGAGACGATCATCCGTAGATGGATATGCACCCAGGACTATACCAGTAGTAGCTGATTCTTCTGTCCTAAGGTAGAGTAATGATCCACTGTCTCTTCTCTCGCCTAGCGGTTTCTAACTTGTTTTTCTCTTTTTTCAAGATAAAAAAACAAGAGATGCTACGCAAGATGCGATAAAGATGTCAAAAGCGTCTGTTCGGGTAGCAGAGATGCCTACCTGGCTAGCCTAGCGGACATCCTTTCTCTAAGTTAGTAAGCTGCTAAGGCCACTCATAGCGCCCCCGTCGCGCCGTAAGCAGACATTGGTGATTCTAAAGACCAAACAGGCCGGCCGGGAATGGCTCTTATGCCTTGCTTGCCAGCAGAAATCCCCTTCTTGATCCTACTTATCAGAATCGGAATAAAGAGATCTTGCTTGGCTTGCTCTGCCCTTCGTGCTAAAGCTTTCTTTCTGTCTGGTGCGCTAAGCAAGAAAACGTATGCGCTAACGCGCAACGGCTTTCGCGCTAGGGCGCTCTACCGTTGCTTGTTGCATCAGTCTATGGCGCGCGTTGAGCTTTCTTCCTGCCCACCGACTATAGATCTCTTCCGATTCTTGGTACTGCCCATGAGTACACTTAATTCTCCTTTGGAAGGCTCGGTTTAGGCTCTAGAAAGCTTATTTTGCTAGCGAGAACTGGGCAAAGCGTCAAAGGATGTGTCGAGAGTGAGCCCACTATAGATACCTCAACCCCAGAGGGAGACCCCAAACGAAGCGGAAACCCGAGGTCAGGAGGCCGGGTACTCGACCACTTCAACTCGTGGTGTTGATTGAGAAGCATCGTTCCTACTAGGCTAAACCCACTGGAAGTGTCAAGGGCTTTCACGAGACGGGAGGCCTATCATTCGGATGGATGGAGAGATCCAGCTAAGAAAGGGGGAACTACTTAACGTCACGGCTTCGCTTCACTCGCGGCGTTGGCCTTGCAAGAACAGAAAAGGGAAGCGAGAACATAGGTCGCCCTTCAATTTGCCCAATTTCCCTACCTCTTCTATTCCCAATGTTCAAAACAAAGATTCAAAATAGATAGTTAACCGGCGTAAAATGAGGCCAATGAATAGCCAGCCCAAGCTGGATTTGGTTCCTACTTCCTTCTCTTATTGATGGCTAGCCTTTTGCGCGCGAGACTCACCTCGAAGAGGAAGGCTTCCCTGACGCTCCCTTGGATCCAGCCTACCCCAAAGGTCCTAATCGATCTATTACCGGCTATTCTCTAGCCCGGTAGATTGTTAAAAGAACTGACTAGTCGGACGACTGAACCACCTTCGCTTTGCCGAGGGTATCCTTCTTTCTTTTTCGAAAGGTAATAGGGAGATGGGCTAGAAGCTCCCCCTTTCGTTGAAAGGAGGGTACAGATCAGAAGGAAGTCAAAGTTCAAGTAGTTGGAATGCGACCACCAAATGATTTACTTTAATTTGCTCGTATCTCGTTGTGATAGAAGTTTAGGCGCAGAAGGCATAGATTTAGGACCTAGTTTGAGCAACATTTACGACAAGGCTGTCTATAAGACTGAAAACTGCTAGGCAGTGTGTCAACCTATTTTGGCCTTCCCCGGATAAGCAGAATTCCAATAGGTGCCTCTGGTAGGTCAATGGTGGGTCAGTTGCATTCCTCACTTCGTTGTATGAATAATTGGGATACGATCCCGTTAGCCAGTGATGGTACCCGACCGTTAAGGAGTCACGTGCTCAAGCAGAAAGCTTGGCATGGGAGCCAACCAGCTAAATGAATTCAAATACGGGACGGAGTTTATAAGTGAAGGTGGGCCTTCTGAATACTATATTAAAACGCATGCACCTCTATTTCCTATTTCTTGAGAAAGGCAGATTGCAACGTTTACGTCTATCATCTAGTGGCCGTCATTATATATAGTTGCTGGGGTAAGCTGAACTGAAACCGAGGGATCATTTTCTCCATAACCAGCTAAGTCAGTTAGTAGTGAATGGGCCAAGAGAGGCAGAGTGGGGCAGGCCGAAGCGTATGAGCCGAAGGTAGTCTCCTCGACAATGACATCAGAGTCCTTTTATCCCTTACCGTGCGTTGCATCCTTTGGGAGGGATGCTTTGCTCTAGGAAGGTAAATAAAAACCGCTGCGGCTTCCTTTCAATTTCAATCTCTCTCCTTTACCGGGTTCATCAATCCGAAGGTTCAAATTCTTTTCTCGGAATACTCGCTAGTGGAATCCGATAGAGATCTTTGCTACTAAGCTGCTCAGAGCGACAAGGAAGTAGTCCCTTTATTCTTATAAAAATAGAAATTTGTTATTGGATCTCTCAAAGGAAAAAGAGATTCAAGATAAATCTAACACGACAAGATCTACATTCTCCTAAAATAAGTATGAAGCCTCTAGCTTTCTTCGTTCACAGCGGAAAGAGACGGCGAAGCCGGGAGCGTGCGATGTTCCTTCTATTTGATCTATCGGAGGGGATGAACCAATATGTGTGCGTAAGAAGTCCAGAAATTTCTACTTTAATGTAAATACGCCCACGAAACGAAAGGTGAAAGAGCCCCTGTGATTCGATCCCAAGCCGGAGCAGATGAATTTCATCCATGAAAATTCTATTATTTGTGAAAGGCTACGCTTAGGAAAGAACAGATAGATATGTTTGAAGCCAACCCAGAGAGCCATTTCCTCGGCGGTTGCTAGTTGGAAGGCCAAACCCGAAGTGCACGCTGGGGCAGGAATAGGCCCCTGTTCCGCTTGGGGAGTTGTAAGCACTGGGAATCCTTGTTAGATACCTAAGGGACCGTCATACTCGTACCCCGGCATAGGTGAATACCTCGGCCTACTTACTCGGCCCAATTCTGGGATTCCCTCTATTTGGAAAGCTGAATTCTGTAACCTATTAGTAGGCCGATTCATCCAATTCCGAAAAAGATTGGCTTCGTAATGCAACGAAAGGGGGCCGAAGTCCCCGGCTGAAGTTATCTTTCTTTCAAGAACAGTTCGTTTAGGACAGCGGGGTAAGATGGTTAATCAGCTACCGCGGTTTGGCGAGGGACCTACTTAAAGATGAAAAACAAATGGGATTAGACCCGCGTGATGTGGCCACCGAGTTTTAGTCCTACACGGGAGATGCCTCTTACTAGACCGATTCCGTTTTGGAGGCCTATCTAGAGCCCCCGCCCTTCGAGCGTGACTCATAACGAGATAAATCTAAGAAAGAATAGTTCTTCAAAGACAGCTTCTTTACCCGCTTGGATTCCTCCTATTCTGGGTACACCCGGCCCGCTCCTTACCGTAAGGATCTGGGGCCGCCCCCACCCTACCTCCTCTGCTTCCCGCTACTACCAATAACCATACCCTACATGGGCGGGCCTTTACCTTCCATGGGTATAAATTCACCTTCTTCGATTACTGGACTGATATGCGAACTTCTAATATCTAGAAACTCAAGCATGTTGTTGGCAGCAAGCGAAGTGCTTTTCACATAAAAAGGATTAAAGGATTGGATAAGATGGCGCACCATCAGCCCCGGGGGCTTGCCGGCCTAAAGAAGAGAATCCAGATCATAGAAAGAAGTAGGCAAGGGGATCCTCGATTTAATAGCTCTTGAACGACGCCGGATAAGAAAAAGAAAAAGAATTGAGTTCTGGTTCGGGCGTGCGGAGCAGCTATTGAAAAAAAACTTTGGTAGACACAACATCTGGTCTTTCCTAAGTGTAATAACCCACCAATTGTGCCATTGTTCCATTTTCTTTTGATCTTTCGGATAAGTCCAGTAAAAGGTTTGAGGCCCTTTTCCGCGAATAAACCAATTCTTGGGTAGACGGTGGTGCAACGCTTGCGGACGAAGGAGGAATATAAGGTGCGCAGTTGCACGCCCGTCATGCTAGTACCCCACTACTCCTAACGCATACATCTTCTAGTACCTTGCTTGGAAAACCCCCTGTGCGGCACAAAGGCGGGTTGTACCGAGGACTTTATTCGATCCATAAGATCATAAATAGAGGAAGAAAGTGGATCTACTAACTGTGATAGAACTGGGCAAAGGTTAAAGACACGGTGGCTAAAAGCACCAGACGAACTACTATATGGTTGGCGTCCGCCCGTAGAAGCCGAGACCTTCTCTAGAGAGATAGCTTTCTAGCTCTTTTGCCTTTGAGGGATTCAATAACAATTTCTATTTTATATAGTTAAGAGGGGACTACTTCCTCGGTTCTTCAAATAGAGAGGATTGATCCTCAACTACTTAGTTTGGATCATATTCCTTTCCTAGTGAGGCTGGCTATGCCTCTACTACCGGCGCATCCACCCCTGATTGTTAATCAGGTGCCTCCTACTCAAAAGCGTAATTCTTTTCTGGGTCAATCTCAGATATAGGCTCCTCCGAGCACGCGATCGATCTCATACATTCCAGACCCAGCCTAAGAGCCTCTTACCAAAACAAAAATAGTGTAAATAGTCGATGCAGGGTCGCTATCTGATACAGATTGATATCCGTTATGTAATAATTCCTCGACTCTAAGGGAGGCCTCTTCATTCTATTAATTGTATTCACGAATTTCTGTTTCTGCCTCTGATTCTCTATTTTCATCTGTGAATTAGTAGATCCTTTCATTGACAGGAACGGGAATAGACATTTCAGCTAGTATCGTTGGGTACCCGGATTTGGATTCTTGTCTCAAGACTGAATCATTTAATAGGCCTTACGATGGTTATTCCACTGTCGGATCTGCTTTCGGGGATGCTTCTTTTGGGAAAAAGTATGAAGGGCTTCTCTTTCGGAAGATATACTTCTTTAAAAGATATATGGGATAAGCCTTTTGAGGCGAACCCGTGGCCCTGTTACCACATTTGCCTTTCTTGTTTTTGAAAAGCATTGAGCGAAGCTAACCTCTTTGGGCTACCTGGCTGTATAACAAGTCTTTGCCCTAGCAACAGAAATAGGCGGGGATGGGGGACAGAGAAGGGGTTCAAGTCGAAATCAGAGATAGTGGTTTGAACCGGAAAGAGACCCAGCTCTTGAGGCTGGTGCTTGGACCTTCGTTTGCTTCGTCGAAAAGAGATTAAGGGAAGTTTAGCCCACATCTACAATGTCTCAGTATCTACAATCTCTCGATTAGGCTCTACTATGCCAGATAGAATATATTGCATTAGCTGTGTCAGCGGGAGCTGGGTTACCCCAAGAGGTGATGCTATTCCAGTGGTTGAGAGACAGGAGTGAGAAGGCTTTACTTTTTGATTCGTCCCGGACTTGCTCATTTGAGCATTTTTCTGAATCCAATCTGTAGGAATCGATAGTAGCGCATCCATCATTTATTACAATCCATGCCCTATCGGTAGCATACCTGTGGCTAGCGCGACATAACCTACCATTAGACTTCTCTTTTTATCTCCTGCTCCCCTTCGGGCAGAGGATACGGAATAATAAAGAGAACCTGTCATTGATGCACTAGTCCAAGGGGCGAGCTCTCGTCCCTTCCCTTCCTCGCCTTAAGAATCATAGCCAAGGTAAGAAGTGGAGAAAGATGAGCTTATCGGATGGAGGAGAACGAACTAGTTAGCCTTTGTAGTTGGGAAACGGGGGGGGTGGATCCAACACTAGCAGGTCTAACTCCTTTTTAGTGCCTTTAGTCAGCGGATCCGGCCTTTCCAGCAACCGCAACGGCTTCTTGAAAACAAGATAAAAAGGTCATTTCATTCGAAGAACAAAATGAAGAAGTGGCAACTCGATTGCATGGATCCCGCGCGGGTTTTCCCTGCCGAACATTGCTAGATTGTTCGACTGCCCTAAGGGAAGAATTGGGGCTCTCATGAAAGGATAGCCAATTTCATCTATTAAGTAAATACTTGTTGATGATATTCACCCCCGCTCCTGTCAGTGAAGGGAACCAACTAATTCATTAAACAGGAGTCCTCGCTTCCAGCTACCTATAGGTTGTTGAATTCGCTTTAAAAAGAGGTTTTATGGTCTACTGGTCGTCCGCAGATGCCTATCGAGAGAGTCTTCATTTCCACTTCCAGGACCGGGTCTAACCCCAAGCTGAAAGCTGAACCCAAGTTGAAAGCAAGGCAACAGGGTCACAAAGGGCAAGTCCTATGTTGGAGGCAGCGCGCTGTCTGATTAGACCGCACGAAGTACAAATGCACGGAAAAGCTCTCCAAGCATTAGACCCTATCTCTTAGGAGCCGTGCGAGATGAAAGTCTCATGCACGGTTTTGAATGAGAGGTTGGAAATGCGCTCATCCGTCGAAGGAAATGCTGACGAGGGGTCGCTACTACTCCTCATAAAGATCATGTGAGGCACTTCAGTTGAGAAATGAATGAAATGGTGCAACCAGAACTAAACAGGCGGTTGATCCTTTTGATCTTACTGGAAAACATAATTGAATTCATTCCAGGGTAATACGAGACGAAAGAACACGGGAAAACGGGTCCCGCTGTTGAAGCATCGGGGAAACTAACAGGTTGGATCATACTTATTGGTATGTGGGCCCTTCCACCTCATAAAGAAGGAAATAGTTGAGCTATACTTCTCACCTTTGGCATTTCTCTCTCCCGAGCTGCGCGATCAAAAGAAAAGAAGACGGTCAAACTAAGAAAGCCCAATCATTGATATGTTATCGATCTGACGCGGCGGTAGCAGAAACAAGATACTGGCCAAGGTCTACGTGACACTGACAAATGAAATCAAAGAGAGCGAGCCTAAGGGAATAGATAGGCAAGCCGGAGATAGGGGGTTAATCGAAAAGCAGAGGCGCTCATACTGATGAATCAATAGTGGATGTGGCGGCAAGATACCGGTTGTAGACGAAAGCTGCTCTGCGCGGGAAGACAAGGGAAGCCTTTCCTGACTTCCTGGCTGGTGTATGATGCCGTGGGTAAACAACTGACGCGAGTGCTGCCTTTAATTGACTCAGTGATAGATAGAGGATTTGTGTGAATAACGTTTTTCGATGGCTCTAAAACACGCTTTCGGTTTGCATGGCTGCCTGAGCTCATTTATAGTTTAGTGGGAAATTGGAGAACTCTTGGCCTAGTTCTTTCCTCCAAGCTAAGATCATGAGTAAGGAGATTGAGAATAGAATGCTGCTGAGACGGAAGAAAATAGTCATAGGAATTGCTAGCAACAGGCCGCCTAGCCACTGAACCGCACGGGCGGTAGGAGACCCCTAACCACTTGTTGGTGCTATATCTGATCTATCAACTCGAGAAGCCGAGGACGAGCCCCGTTCATCACTAAGCGAAATCCCCTTTTCCTCGTCTAGTCGTAACACAATCTCTGCCTGCTACTGATATACCCTTTTTTCATGTGAACCTAGTACAGCATTGAAATCTCCAATGACCGCCCATGCCACATTTTGGCATGTTCACCTGTAACAAGTCAAACCATAGTTCCCTTCTTTGTACCAACCCTAGTTGAAGCTACCCGAGCGTGAAAGAGAGATGCCCAAGGGCGGTAGAATAACGCGAGCAAACTCCGAAGAAAGTGATTGCTTCACCTGAGTGCGAAGTGCTAGTATCTATGGTCGTTGCCCATTACTGTCGATAGGGATAGGCGGCATTTGTTCGTCCCGAACCAGTAGGAGTGGTTGCAAAAGAAAAGAAAGTTCTATATCTTGACTGGCATCGTGCGTGATGTTGAGGGACCAAAAGATGCATGATTATTCACTCTCAGAGGGCATTCTTGCTAAGTCATGGTACGCGATCTGCCCGCTACTGGTGCTGTGGGAGGCGCTTCCGTACACATACATGGATAGATAGATCAAGGGAGCTAGCCGGCAAGCTATCGTCCAGCCGCCGAAGCACCATTTTCAGAGGGACAAGTGCCCCAAACCCCGTCCAATAGGTTGTCACCTGTAATGGTTTCATTTCTCATTTCTTCTCATACGATCTTTCTCTCGCCTTTACCTTCGAAGGATTTCACGACTGAATACTGATTTATCGCACCCAGCCTTCTTAGCGATTGGGCTTGAAAGTCCACTTAGTAGTGGATCGGATACTCTGCAGTTGAAACATGGTATATCGACCAGGGATTGTGTACTACCAAATAATCCAAAGGCAGGATCCAAGACCTCGACAGAAGGCCCCTGAGCTTTGTTCTAAGCGCTGAAGAAAGGCCCGACTAGAGAAGAATGGACAGCCGCCGCAAGACGAAAGATTGGATCGATGACCGCCACACGAATGATGCCGTGGCCTCTAGCGCCAGTTTAGGACCCCTTGTGATAGATTGGCTCACCATAGAAAGCATTTGACCGATTTGAAGGAAGAACCCCTGAGACTATTCAATGTCCTTCTTTTCGGCTGGAAAGAAAGAGAAGCTGCTCTCCTGCTGCCTTGTTGAAGAAAGGAAGCGAACAACCACTCAATTTCTTTTAAATAGATTCGCTCATCAAGCTTCCAATGCAGTCTTATCTTCTATGCGATATATGCGTTCAGTTGAAGTTCTTCGCCTTGGTCTCCTTGCTTGCTTGGCTTGTTTGCAAGATTTCTTTCTTTCCTTCATCACGCCCTAGCCTTTAGCCCGATGCCTTCCACCGGCGCTTATTGCTTACTATAAGGCTTTTGCATTGCTTACTATAAGGCTTTTGCGTCCCCCCTCTTCTTTCTTTTATAGTATACCCCGGGTTTCTTATTAATGAATGGGTGTAAAAGGGAAGAGTGACTACCCCTTTCGATGCTCTTTCTATCTTTTTTATTTCTATTCTTTTGTAAAACAACTGGCTCGCTAGGCCCCTTCTCGCTAAGCGCTGGCTCAACGTAATTCAAGTAGGAATCTCCTAAAGTACCTTCCGCCAGGTATGTTGGCGACACCGCCTAGCTCTAGCTAGGGCTTTTCTGCCTTTCCGCCCTGCCCACTGCTCTTTCAACTCATCCTTCCCATCTGCCCCAATCTCCCATCCGTCATGTTCTTCTTGCCCTATCTGGTCTGGCTACTGGCCATGTTCTTGATCTTGCTCTTATGTCTCTATCAGGTGAACTGCCATTGGTTTCTGACAATTACTTCACACCATCAGCCCCGCCGCCTTAACGGAACTCGCTTAAGATACTACTGAATGAGAAACCAGGGCTATTTGAAGCGATACGAAAAGAAAGGTCCCAGCGAACCCAATTGTGGACTAAGGCTTTTACCACTTATGACGGATTGGACCGCTAACAAGCAATCCAAGGGCAGCGCTTTAGTCAATTCGATGAGTCCACTCGTAACATGCGCTTTTCCATTCTCCCGCCGCCTGCTTACTCATGAAAAGCCCTAGGGTGGATTAGAGTAGAGAAGGGCCATCCGGATCTAGCCCTGCAATAGGTGCTTGCTCGCTCAGAAATAAAGAGAAAAGAAGCTAACCAGGAAGCTGACCCTAGAAGATAATAGGCTCCCCCGCGACGATTCCCCATTCTTATGGGCTGCTGTAAGGATTAGCTTACTCCGGTCATTACCTTCCTTTGAATACGAAGCGTATCCTTTATACGATCTATTTCTTATTATATATATATATCTTACTTACCTATCAATGTGCTTTCTTTGCAACTAGATGGAGTTTCATATTGAATTTAACATATGATAAGTGTGGTTACGGCTCAACCTGAAACCGTTCATGTGATTTTCTACAAGCAAGCCAGTTCAAGCATATCTGTGAGGGGAAAGGATATGGATCTGGTCTGACATGCGCGCGAGACGCTATCTGTCTTTCGGTGAATCATCTCTATCAAACTTCCATCTCTCAGATCCAAGATACTATTCCCGAAGGCATCATTATGTGTATCATACAGATATCCATCAACCCGGATAGAGGAATTCCATTCCGATGATCCTCTTTCAAACAAAGTCCCCGCGCATGAAAGCAATTCTGTATCCCATGCCATTTTGTTCTCTACTAGACTTGTTGATTGACTGGTTGAGGGGCAAAAGAGCTCTTTGCGGAAAACCAGGTGAGTTGTTTTAGTCGCTACATCGGTTGCTACTCGAGCTAACCGGGGTATAGGTAGTTATCGGAGGATCGTCTCTGCGCTTGAT